AAGACGCAAAACAGTTACTTGGGAAATGTTTCAAGCAAATGTGCATTCCCCGCTTTTTTTGGATCGAGTAGACAAAACATTTTTTTTTCCTTCTTTTGATATTTCTGAAATGATAAATATGATTTTTAGGAATTGGGTCGGTAGAGAATCGGAATTGCAAATTTCCGATTTTGATAAAGAAGGGACAAAAGAAAAGGATAAAAAAGAGGAAAATGATCGGATAACAATATCAGAAACTTGGGATAGCATTATATTTGCTCAAGCAATAAGAGGTTCGATGTTAGTAACACAATCTTTTCTTAGAAAATATATTGTATTACCTTCATTGATAATAGCTAAAAATATTGGCCGTATGTTATTATTCCAATTCCCCGAGTGGTACGAGGATTTGAAGGAATGGAATCGAGAAATGCACGTTAAGTGCACCTATAATGGTGTTCAATTATCAGAAACAGAATTTCCCAAAGATTGGTTAACAGACGGAATTCAGATAAAGATTCTATTTCCTTTTTGTCTGAAACCTTGGCGAAGATCCAAGGTACGATCTCATCATATGGATTCAACGAAAAAAAAGAAAAAAAAAGAAAAAAAAGACAATTTTTGTTTTTTAACAGTATGGGGAATGGAAGCGGAACTTCCCTTTGGTTCTCCCCGAAAACGAACTTCTTTTTTTGAACCCATTTATAAAGAACTCGAAATAAAAATTAGAAAGGTTAAAAATAAATTTTTTCTCGTTCTAAGAGTCTTAAAAGAAAGAGGAAAACGGTCTCTACAAACTTCAAAAGAAAAAAAAAAAGGATGGGTCATCAAAATAGTTCTAGTTATAAAACGAATAATGAAAGAACTTGAAAAAGTAAACCCAATTTTATTATTTGAATTGAAGAAGGTGAAAGTATATGAACCGAATGAAAATGGAAAAGATTCCAAAATCAATAATAAAATTAACCATGAATCGACCGTTCCAATTCGATGTATGAATTGGACAAATTATTCACTCATAGAAAAAAAAAAGAAAGATCTTTCTAATAGGATAATCACAACCAGGAATCAAATAGAACAAATCACAAAAGACAAGAAAAAAATAGTTTTAACTTATGATAATAAAAGATCGGAATCACGGCAATATAGTTGGCATATATTCAAAAGAAATAATATCCGATTAATACGTAAATCGCATTATTTTATGAAATCTTTCATTGAAAAAATATACATGGATATCTTGCTATGTACCATTAACATTCCCAGAATCAATGCACAACTTTTTTTTGAATCAACAAAAAAAATTATCAATAAATCCACTTACAACAATGAAACAAATCAAGAAGGAATTGATGAAACAAATCAAAATACAATGAACTTTATTTCGACTATAAAAAAGTCGTTTTCAAATACTAATATTTCAAATACTAATATTAGTAATAATAATTTAAATAGTTATAGTGACTTATCTTCCTTGTCACAAGCATATGTATTTTACAAATTATCACAAACCCAATCACTTAACAATAACAAGTATCACTTGAGATCTGTACTTCAAGATCACGGGACCCATCATTATCTTAGGGATAAAATCAAGGATTATTGTATAACACGAGGAATATTTGATTACAAATCAAGGCATAATAAAATTAAAAAGTCTGGAATGAATGAATGGAAAAACTGGTTAAAGGGTTATTATCAATACAATTTATCCCAGATCAAATGGTCTCGATTAGTACCGAAAAAATGGCGAAATAGAATCAATCAACGTCGTATGATTCAAAATAAAGATTCAATTAAATTGAATTCATATAAAAACGAAAAAGACCAATTAATTCATTACGTGAAAGAAGATTATTATGCAATGGATTCATTGATGACAAATCAAAAAGAAATATTTTTTAAAAAACACTACAGATATGATCTTTTATCGCATAAATATATAAATTATGGGGATAAGAAAAACTCATATATTTATGGATCAACATTACAAGTAAACGAGAACCGAGATATTCCATATCCATATAATTTCAATACACTGAAACCCGACTCATTTTATGTATTGGTAAGTACAGCTATTAGTGATTATCTGGAAGAAAGATATATTATTGATACGAATAAAAATCTGGATAGAAAATATTTTGATTGTGGAATTCTCCATTTTAGTCTTAGAAAAAATATCGATATTGAGACTTGGACCAATGCGCATATCGGTACCAAGATTAATAAAAATACTAAGACTAAAACTAATAAGTATCAAAAAAAAATGAAAAAAAAAGATATTTCGATTCATCAAGAAATCAACCCATCCAATCAAAAAAAAAACTTTTTTGATTGGATGGGAATGAATCAAGAAAGGTTATATCGTAATCGTACCATATCAAAACTAGAATGTTGGTTCTTCCCAGAATTTGTGCTACTTTTTGATACATATAAGATTAAACCATGGATTATACCAATCAAATTTCTTCTTTTAGATTTTCATAGAAATGAAAATATTTGTCAAAATAAAAACATCAACGTAAATAAAAAAAAAAATCCTCCTATATTATCTACTCAAAAAGAATATCTTGATTTAGAAAATTCCAACCAAGAAAAAAACGAACAACAGTGCCAAGAAGATCTTGGATCAGATCTACGAAAACAAAACAAAAAAAAAGATGTTGAAGAGGATTACGCGGGATCAGACATTAAAAAACGTAGAAAAAAAAAAAAATCCAAGAGCAACAAGGAAGCAGAACTGGATTTATTCCTGAAAAAATATTTCCTTTTTCAATTAAGATGGGATGACCCCTTGAGTCAAAGAATGATCAATAATATCAAGGTATATTGTCTCCTACTTAGATTGACAAATCCAAAGGAAATTGCTATATCCTCGATTCAAAGAGGAGAGATGTGTCTGGATGTAATGCTTATTCAGAAGGATCTATCTCTTACAGAATTGATAAAAAAAGGAATATTAATTATCGAACCGATTCGTCTATCTATAAAAGGGGATGGACAATTTATTATCTATCAAACCATAAGTATTTCATTGGTTGATAAGGTTAAAGACCAAATTAAAACTAATAGAAAATTCATAGTTCCCGAAAATATTCTATCTCATAGACGTCGTAGAGAATTGAGAATTCTAATTTGTTTCAATTCCTGGAATTGGGATGGTGTGGATAAAAATCCAGTATTTTGCAACGAAAACAAAATAAGAAACTGTGGGCAATTTTTGAATGAGGACAAGCATCTTAATACAGATGCAAACAGCTTTATTAAATTCAAATTGTTTCTTTGGCCCAATTACCGATTAGAAGATTTAGCTTGTATGAATCGCTATTGGTTTGATACCAATAACGGCAGTCGTTTCAGTATGTCAAGGATACATATGTATCCACGATTCAGAATCAGTTAATAGTATATTTCCTATATATCGCATGACATATTCGATATATGGCGAAAGATGTACGTACGCATACGTTGTGTTACATTTTAGTACATGATACTGATTTAATGGCATATCAATTCAATTGGATCTAGGAATAATAAATTAACAGAATCTTTTTAGGTACAAAAAAATTATTCTCTTTAGTGAATGTGGAAATGTATTATATTTTATTCTATCCAAATCCAATTTTCTGTTTGAAAGAAAAATTGGATTTGGATAGAATAAAAAAAGTAGTATATGAATAAATCTAAACTTTTGTTTATACCAGATTAAAATGACTGACATAATCATAATATAATAATAATTATTATTTTTCCTGATCGGTAAAATCCATAAAAAAGAAAAAAGATAGAAGAATTTTTTTATGGTCAAAAATTCATTCATTTCAATTATTCCACAAGAAGAAAAAGAAGAAAACAAAGGGTCTGTTGAATTTCAAGTATTCAGTTTCACCAATAAAATACGGAGACTTACTTCGCATTTGGAATTGCACAAAAAAGATTTTTTATCGCAAAGAGGTCTACGAAAAATTCTGGGAAAACGTCAACGGCTGTTGGCTTACTTGTCAAAGAAAAATAGAGTACGTTATAAGAAATTAATTAGTCAGTTGGATATTCGAGAGCCAAAAACTCGCTAATTTGAGGATTCGTTTGAATTTTTTTGTTATTAGTTATTAGTTTTTTCATTTTGATAAACCTCGTTTTGAGAAATTCATGGAATAATGAATTAGGGAAGAAAAGATATGACTGTACCGACTAGAAGAAAAGATCTCATGATAGTCAATATGGGCCCTCATCACCCATCAATGCATGGTGTTCTTAGGTTGATCGTTACTCTCGATGGTGAGGATGTTATTGACTGTGAACCCGTATTGGGCTATTTACACAGAGGGATGGAAAAAATAGCAGAAAACCGAACAATTATACAATATCTTCCTTATGTAACACGTTGGGATTATTTAGCTACTATGTTCACAGAAGCAATAACGGTAAATGCACCAGAACAATTGGGAAATGTTCAAGTACCTCAAAGGGCCAGCTATATTAGAGTAATTATGCTAGAGCTGAGTCGTATAGCTTCTCATTTGTTATGGCTTGGACCTTTTATGGCGGATATCGGGGCACAGACTCCCTTTTTCTATATTTTTAGAGAGAGAGAATTGCTATATGATCTATTCGAAGCTGCCACAGGTATGCGAATGATGCATAATTATTTCCGCATCGGAGGAGTAGCTGCTGATCTACCTCATGGCTGGATAGATAAATGTTTGGATTTCTGCGATTATTCTTTAACGGGTGTTGTTGAATATCAAAAACTTATTACGCGGAATCCCATTTTTTTGGAACGAGTTGAAGGAGTGGGCATTATTAGTGGAGAAGAGGCAATAAATTGGGGCTTATCAGGACCAATGTTACGAGCTTCTGGGATACAATGGGATCTTCGTAAAATTGATCATTATGAATGTTACAATGAATTCGATTGGGAAGTCCAATGGCAAAAAGAAGGAGATTCACTAGCTCGTTATTTAGTACGAATGGGCGAAATGAGGGAATCCATAAAAATTATTCAACAGGCTCTAGAAGGAATTCCCGGAGGACCCTATGAGAATTTAGAAATTCGGCGCTTAGATAGAGCAAAGAATCCCGAATGGAATGATTTTGAATATAGATTCATTAGTAAAAAACCTTCGCCTAATTTTGAATTGTCGAAACAAGAACTTTATGTAAGAGTAGAAGCCCCAAAAGGGGAATTAGGAATTTATTTAATAGGAGATAATAGTGTTTTCCCCTGGAGATGGAAAATTCGCCCGCCCGGTTTCATCAATTTGCAAATTCTTCCTCAACTAATTAAAAGAATGAAATTGGCTGATATCATGACAATACTAGGTAGTATAGATATCATTATGGGAGAAGTTGATCGTTGAAATGATAATTGGCGCAACAGAAGTACAAACTATCAATTCTTTTTCTAAATCAGAATTCTTAAAAGAAGTCTATGGACTCATCTGGATGTTTATCCCTGCTTTGACCCTTATATTGGGAATCACAATAGGGGTACTGGTAATTGTATGGTTAGAAAGAGAAATATCTGCAGCGATACAACAACGTATTGGACCTGAATATGCCGGTCCGTTGGGAATTCTTCAAGCTCTAGCAGACGGGACAAAATTACTTTTTAAAGAGGACCTCCTCCCATCTAGAGGAGATATTCGTTTGTTTAGTATCGGGCCGTCTATAGCGGTCATATCAATTCTACTAAGTTATTTAGTAATTCCTTTTGGGTATCGACTTGTTTTAGCTGATCTCAGTATAGGTGTTTCTTTATGGATCTCCATTTCAAGTATTGCTCCGATTGGGCTTCTTATATCAGGATATGGATCGAATAATAAATATTCCTTTTCAGGTGGTCTACGAGCTGCTGCTCAATCTATTAGTTATGAAATACCATTAACTCTATGCGTGTTATCAATATCTCTACGTGTGATTCGTTAGAACATGAACTTTGACCTCTTTCTTCGAAATGAAATAAAGGAAAGGGGGGTGAATGTATTGGATAGATATAGATATTTTCATTTTTTTTTATTCATCATTCATTAAGGTCGATGAGTTAAACCAGATAGTTATATGAGTGAAACAAAACAGCTTATCAATGTGTAGTAAGAAGATAAAATCTCATTCCCTATATACAAGAATAAAAGTAGAAGTAAACATAAGCAGTATAAACTCTTTATCCCAAGATTGAGACTCTTTGATTAGTCATCATATCTTGAAGCGGGTGCAAAAGATCAACTGTATGGAGTTTCTACTACTGTCTTGTATGTATTACCATACTGGGGATCCAAAAATCAGTGGACGGTTAGGAACACCAAGGTACACAAAGGATTAGTAATAGAGATAATGTAAGGTATCAAAAAGAGGTATTTCCGCATAAAACGAATCATAACATAATAGGGGCTTTAAGTTGGTAGAAACGATCAAGCAGTCCTTCCCCACGATTCCGATCTAGAGTATGCTCCTATTTACTGATTAAAGAAATAACTATCAAGAACGAATTAATCCTTTATTTTTTTTTAGAGTACCCTCTTATGAGAAAGAAGAACAGGAATAAAAGAAATAGAACGCAATAATAGAATTGAAAAAAAAAGATCTTTATTCATTTTTTTTTTTCCTCCATCTATACTATACCCATACATATGGAATTTTTATTATTTATGATTCATTAACTAGTGTCTAATTCTTTCTATCTATTGATATAACGAGTATTTTATTGAAAGATTAAGTTATTACCGAAGAAAGATTACTTTTAAGTATAAGGGATGAGATCAATTCGGAAGCGCCCTTTTTGTTATTCTAGCAGACGGAATTTCATTGGTCTAATTTTTAGGACTCTCTGAGGTATTTTTATTCTATCTACCCTCCAAAGATACCGATAATACCTAACCAGTCCTTACATTTATTTGTGTGTGGCCATAGAGGAGCCGTATGAAGCTGAGGTCTCATGTACGGTTTTGGAATAGCGGTGGGAGCAGTGATGTTATCATCGACTATGATTATCGAACAGTTCAAGTACAGTTGATATAGTTGAGGCACAGTCAAAATATGGTTTTTGGGGATGGAATATGTGGCGTCAACCTATAGGGTTTATAGTTTTTCTAATTTCTTCTCTAGCAGAATGTGAGAGATTACCCTTTGATTTACCAGAAGCAGAGGAGGAATTAGTAGCGGGTTATCAAACCGAATATTCCGGCATCAAATACGGTTTATTTTACGTTGCTTCTTACCTAAATCTCTTAGTTTCTTCATTATTTGTAACAGTTCTTTATTTAGGTGGGTGGAATTTATCTATTCCATACATATCTATTCCTGAACTTTTCGGAATAAATAAAATTGCTGGAGTCTTTGGAATGACAATTGGTATCTTTATTACATTAGCTAAGGCTTATTTGTTTCTCTTCATATCTATCACAACAAGATGGACTTTACCCAGGATGAGAATGGACCAGCTATTAAATCTTGGATGGAAATTTCTTTTACCTATTTCTCTAGGTAATCTATTATTGACAACTTCTTCCCAACTTGTTTCACTATAAATAACAGAATACGATAACGATATTCTAGACTCATAACCTCTCTTAAACAAGAGAAAGAAACATCAACCTATTCGTGGATATCTACAATATGTTTCCTATGGTGACTGGGTTCATGAATTATGGTCAACAAACAATACGAGCCGCAAGGTACATTGGTCAAAGTTTCATAATTACCTTATCCCACACAAATCGTTTACCTGTAACTATTCAGTATCCTTATGAAAAATCGATCACATCAGAGCGTTTCCGTGGTCGAATCCACTTTGAATTTGATAAATGTATTGCTTGTGAAGTATGTATTCGTGTATGCCCCATAGATCTACCCGTTGTTGATTGGAGATTTGAAAGAGATATTAAAAAAAAACAATTGCTTAACTATAGTATTGATTTTGGTGTCTGTATATTTTGTGGTAACTGTGTCGAATATTGTCCCACAAACTGTTTATCAATGACTGAAGAATATGAACTTTCTACTTATGATCGTCACGAATTGAATTATAATCAAATTGCTTTGGGTCGGTTACCAATGTCAGTAATTGGAGACTACACAATTCAAACAGTTATGAATTCGACTCAAATCAAAATAGACAAGGGTAAATCCCTTGATTCAAGAACAATTACCAATTACTAAGATTTTATTTTGATATTTTGATAGAAAGGATCCAAGCTTCTTTTATTTTGGTTAGTCAGTGTAACTAAAAGTAATAACCAATAACTATTGATTGTTGAGAATCACTGGTTTATTTAAACTTAGAATATATTTTTCGCGATGATTTCGAAATATAAAATTCCAACTCCTCTTTTCTTCCGAATAAAATAAAAATGAAAAAGAGGAGTTGGTCCAATAACTTTATCTATATCTACATTAATCTATACTACATTAAGATTAAGATTTAATTTAGGAACGTATCATATACAAGAAAAAAATAGAGTAATTTTCCCTTCCTGGACTATTCAGTAAGGTCATGAAATCTTTCGACTTATTTATCTCTTATTTTATACATAATGGATTTACCTGGACCAATACATAATATTCTTGTAGTATTTCTGGGATCAGTTCTTATATTGGGGGGCCTGGGAGTAGTATTATTTACCAATCCAATTTATTCTGCCTTTTCATTGGGATTGGTTCTTGTTTGTATATCCTTATTCTATATTCTATCGAATTCCTATTTTGTAGCTGCTGCACAACTTCTTATTTATGTAGGAGCCATTAATGTCTTAATCATATTTGCTGTAATGTTCATGAATGGTTCAGAATATTCCAACGATTCCCGACTTTGGACCGTTGGAGATGGGGTTACTTCACTGGTTTGTACAAGTATTCTTTTTTCACTAATTACTACTATCCCAGATACGTCATGGTACGGAATTCTTTGGACTACAAGATCAAACCAGATTCTAGAACAGGACCTAATAAGTAACGTTCAACAAATTGGAATTCATTTATCAACAGATTTTTATCTTCCATTTGAACTCATTTCTATAATTCTTTTAGTTTCTTTAATAGGTGCAATTACTATGGCTCGTCAATAATAAATACTTAGAATTCAAAAAATTTTTAGAATTATAAATTTGAAATCAAATAAAAAAAATGAAAAGGTTTAAGGTTTTTAGTTAAATCTATTGCCAATACCTTCTTTTGTTCTGTAATTGTTCTATTCTAGTCAATCGAATCAGTTGAATTGTTGTTCATATTGAAATGAATCGAGGTTGATATTGATGAGGAGTTAGTCAATGATGTTCGAGCATGTACTTTTTTTGAGTGTTTATTTATTTTCTATCGGTATCTATGGATTAATCACAAGTCGAAACATGGTTAGAGCACTTATGTGTCTTGAGCTTATACTAAATTCGGTTAATATCAATCTCGTAACATTTTCTGATTTATTTGATAGTCGCCAATTAAAAGGAGACATTTTCTCAATCTTTGTCATAGCTATTGCAGCTGCTGAAGCAGCTATTGGGCTAGCTATTGTTTCGTCGATCCATCATAACAGAAAATCAACTCGTATCAATCAATCGAATTTGTTGAATAATTAAATTAGTCGTAATCATTCATTATATAAATAATATTATAGAATTTTTTAATTTATTTATTAGAATTAGAATAGAATTAGAATTACATTAATATTAGATTAGATTTAGAATTACATTAATATTAGATTAGATATTGTATTGTTTGTTGACCAATTTTAATTCGCATGTGCTACTTGTTTGTATTGTATGACTGTGGTTGTTGAAACAGAAATCAAAGTCTCTTGGCACTTTATCATGAACAGATTTAGAAATATATTGATTCTTAAAAAAAAAAATTGATAAATCATTGATTCGTCTGGTGTCTACAATATAAACATATAATTCATTTACTACTGATTTTACCATTTTTACCATACCAGATCGAAAATTTTTTATGTTCAAAACTGGAATTTATAGATTCAATGTCACATTCAGTAAAAATTTATGATACATGTATAGGGTGTACTCAATGTGTA